TTTTATTTCTTTTTTTTTATGTAACAGGTTTTCTTAATGAAGGGTCTTCTATTAAAAAAAACGAGATGAGTTTAGGCTCCCTTCCCTCTAAAAAAAAAGAGATTACTGAACTTATTAAACTAACCTATCATTGATGTATTGTTTCATCGATATTAAAATCACGATGTCATTGTCTTGTTCCTGAATGGGCCCTTTCAATTCTTTTAGGTTCATGGTCTACCCCGGGAAAAGATCTGTCCGAATTCTATTTGCACATATAGGACAAATGGTCTCAGTACCATTTTTTTGCTATGACTTCTTTTTTTTTTTTGTTAATTTCGTGTCTTGCTTTCCCAAAACTATTTGATGTATTCATCATACTATTCCGTTGGTCGGCAATTTGGGATCACTACTATCACTACTATAGTAATAGTAGGTATAAAGTAATAGTAGGTATAAGAATCATTTATGATACAAGTGGTAATCATACATATATTATATTAACAATTTGTTATCGATTTGGTATTTTCTGAACGGAGCCTGGATACTTTATTTTATCAGTCCAAGTAAACCATAAATTCTTCTAAATTGATAATATTGATCCCCAATATAAAATAAATTGATCTAATTGCACTTCACGCTCCGAATGATTGATTGATGCCTCACTCAATACAATATCTCTTGGGCGAAACAGAGGATATCTCGATCAGGGGAGAGAACGGGTAAATCCCATATGACCCAATATGTCTGACAAGTCGCACTATACGTCAACCCAAACCGCATCTTCCTCTCCAGGACTCCGAAAAGGTACTTTTGGAACACCAATGGGCATTAAATTAAAGAAAAAAATTTAGTACTATACTTCACTTTAATATGGAAACGTAACAATCAATGGTTTATTGTCTTCATCCCTTTTTTCTCTTTATTCTATTTGATACATAGATTGGAAAGTTTATAGAGTAAGACAGAATGAATAAAGAAAAAATTTGAACGAAGAAATCGATCGTTCGAATGATAAACAAGTATCTATCCATTCGTTCCCCAAAAATGGGACCAATCCTCCCATTGCGTATTGGTACTTATCGGGTATAGAATAGATCTGCTTCTCTTTGTTCTTACGAACAAAATTGTTCCGTTATTTTCAATGGAATGGAATAAATATTAATCCTTTCTGATACGGAATCTACTGAAAAGGTTAGGTACATAGTTAGTATATATAGTCTTTTCCAATGCGATAAAATAAAGTGACATAGTGTCTATTTTTCTTTGATAAAGAGGTATTTCCATGGGTTTACCTTGGTATCGTGTTCATACTGTCGTATTGAATGATCCCGGTCGATTGCTTTCTGTTCATATAATGCATACAGCTCTAGTTTCTGGTTGGGCTGGTTCGATGGCTTTATACGAATTAGCGGTTTTTGATCCCTCTGATCCCGTTCTTGATCCAATGTGGAGACAAGGTATGTTCGTTATACCCTTCATGACTCGTTTAGGAATAACCAATTCGTGGGGTGGTTGGAGTATTTCAGGAGGAACTATAACAAATCCGGGTATTTGGAGTTATGAAGGTGTGGCAGGGGCACATATAGTGTTTTCCGGTTTGTGCTTCTTGGCAGCTATCTGGCATTGGGTATATTGGGACCTAGAAATATTCTGTGATGAACGTACGGGAAAACCTTCTTTGGATTTGCCCAAGATCTTTGGAATTCATTTATTTCTCTCAGGGGTAGCTTGCTTTGGCTTTGGCGCATTTCATGTAACAGGTTTGTATGGTCCTGGAATATGGGTGTCCGATCCTTATGGACTAACTGGAAAAGTACAATCTGTAAATCCAGCGTGGGGCGCGGAAGGTTTTGATCCTTTTGTTCCGGGAGGAATAGCCTCTCATCATATTGCAGCGGGTACATTGGGCATATTAGCAGGCCTATTCCATCTTAGTGTCCGTCCGCCTCAACGTCTATACAAAGGATTACGTATGGGCAATATTGAAACTGTACTTTCCAGTAGTATCGCTGCTGTTTTTTTTGCAGCTTTTGTTGTTGCTGGAACTATGTGGTATGGTTCAGCAACTACCCCAATTGAATTATTTGGTCCTACTCGTTATCAGTGGGATCAGGGATACTTTCAGCAAGAAATATATCGAAGAGTTAGTGCCGGGCTAGCCGAAAATCTTAGTTTATCGGAGGCTTGGTCTAAAATTCCCGAAAAATTAGCTTTTTATGATTATATTGGTAATAATCCGGCAAAGGGGGGATTATTCAGAGCAGGCTCAATGGACAATGGGGATGGAATTGCTGTTGGATGGTTAGGACACCCCGTCTTTAGAGATAAAGAAGGGCGCGAGCTTTTTGTACGTCGTATGCCTACTTTTTTTGAAACATTTCCGGTAGTTTTGGTAGATGAAGACGGAATTGTGAGAGCTGATGTTCCTTTTAGAAGGGCAGAATCAAAGTATAGTGTTGAACAAGTAGGTGTTACTGTTGAGTTCTATGGTGGCGAACTTAATGGAGTAAGTTATTCT